TAAGCAAAAATACCAAATGAAACTAGATCGATTTTTTTTCATTCCCGAAGAAGTGCATATTTTACCTGAATCTTCTTCGATAATGGTACGGAACAATAGTCTGATTGGAGTAGATACACGAATCGCTTTAAATACAAGAAGCCGAGTGGGCGGATTAGTCCGAGTGGAGAGAAAAAAAAAAAGGATTGAACTGAAAATCTTTTCTGGAGATATCCATTTTCCTGGAGAGACAGATAAGATATCCCGACACAGTGGCATCTTGATACCCCCAGGAACAGGAAAAACAAATTCTAAGGAATCCAAAAAATTGAAAAATTGGATCTATGTCCAACGGATCACACCTACTAAGAAAAAGTATTTTGTTTTAGTTCGACCCGTAGTGACATATAAAATATCGGACGGTATAAATTTAGCAACACTCTTCCCCCCGGATCTGTTACAAGAAAGGGAGAATATGCAACTTCGAGTTGTCAATTATATTGTTTACAGAAATGGCAAACCAATTCGGGGAATTTCTGATACAAGTATTCAATTAGTTCGAACTTGTTTAATTTTGAATTGGGACCAAGACAAAAGAAGTTCTTCTATCGAAGAGGCTCATACTTCCTTTGTTGGAGTAAGTACAAATGGTCTGATTCGAGATTTCCTAAGAATTGACTTAGTGAAATTCCCTATTTCGTATCTCAGAAAAAGGAATGATCCCTCAGGCTCAGGATTGATCTCAGATTCAGATAATGTGTCAGATCACACCAATAGCAATCCCTTTTATTCCAAGACAAAAATTCAACAATCACTTAGCCAAAATCAAGGAACTATTCGCACGTTGTTAAATAAAAATAAGGAATGCCCGTCTTTAATAATTTTGTCATCATCTAATTGTTTCCGAATGGGTCCATTCAACGCTGGAAAATATCACAATGGGATAAAAGAATCAATTAAAAAAGATCCTATAATTAAAATTAGGAATTCGATTGGCCCTTTAGGAACAGTCCTTCAATTTGTGACTTTTTATTCATTTTACTATTTAATAACTCATAATCCTATTTTGGGAACTAAATATTTGCAACTTGAAAATTTAAAACAGACTTTTCAAGTAATTAACTATTATTTAATGGATGAAAATGGGAGAATTTTGAATCCCTATTCATGCAGTAACATCGTTTTGAATTCATTCAATTTGAATTGGCATTTTCTCCATCATAATTATTTTGAAGAAAGATCCACAATAATTAGTCTTGGACAGTTTATTTGTGAAAATGTATGTATAGCCAAAAACGGACCCCATCTTAAATCGGGTCAAGTTTTGATTGTTCAAGTTGACTCTGTAGTAATAAGATCCGCCAAACCTTATTTGGCCACTCCAGGAGCAACTGTTCATGGTCATTATGGAGAAATCCTTTACGAAGGAGATACATTAGTTACATTTATATATGAAAAATCGAGATCCGGTGATATAACGCAGGGTCTTCCAAAAGTGGAACAAGTGTTAGAAGTGCGTTCAATTGATTCAATATCAATGAACCTAGAAAAAAGAATTGAGGGTTGGAACGAGCATATAAAAAAAATTCTTGGAATTCCTTGGGGATTCTTGATTGCGGCTGAGCTAACTATAGTGCAAAGTCGTATATCTTTGGTTAATAAGATCCAAAAGGTTTATCGATCCCAGGGGGTGCAAATACATAATAGGCACATAGAAATTATTGTACGCCAAATAACATCAAAGGTGTTGGTTTCAGAGGATGGAATGTCTAATGTTTTTTTACCTGGAGAACTAATTGGATTGTTGCGAGCAGCGCGAACGGGGCGCGCTTTGGAAGAATCGATCTGTTACCGCGCCATCCTATTGGGAATAACAAGAGCATCTTTGAATACTCAAAGTTTCATATCTGAAGCGAGTTTTCAAGAAACTGCTCGAGTTTTAGCCAAAGCTGCTCTTCGGGGCCGTATCGATTGGTTGAAAGGCCTAAAAGAGAACGTTGTTATAGGGGGGATGATACCCATTGGTACCGGATTCAAAGGATTAGTGCATCGTTCAAGGCAACATAAGAACATTCCTTTGAAAACCAAAAAGAAGAAATTTTTCGAGGGGGAAATCAGAGATATTTTGTTCCACCACAGAGAATTATTTGATTCTTCCATTTCAAAGAAGTTTCATGATACATTAGAACAATCATTTAGAGGATTTAATGATTCCTAAAAGTGGATTCATACTTTTTTAATTTTAATTCAAAAAAAAACTATTTATTTAGGGTCATTTTATGTGGTAATCGAAATAAAGGAAATAAAGATAATAACGAATAGAGGGTAGGGGTTTGGATCGTGTATCGACATCGACACGGCCAATCTCCGGTAGAAGAAAGGGTTCCATCGGAACAATTATTTAGTTCAGGGCAACCTCGTCGCTTTTTTTTTTTTCAAAAAAAAGCGGAAGTGGGGGGAAGAAATGACAAGAAGATATTGGAATATCAATTTGGAAGAGATGATGGAAGCGGGAGTTCAT